TGAAACATTTAGTCGAATACTTAAAAAATAACCCAAAAAGTTAAATGAATGCTGGGATAATTGGTTTAGATAGATTGTTTCTGATCGAGACCAAATATCAAAATGACATTGCCATAAATAGATAAAATAGTATTTCCATTTCTTTATCAAAAGAGGGGTATTCTTTGAAACAAAAATGGATTTTCCTTGATATCTAACATAATGGATGAAAGGATCCTTAAAGAATGATAAGGTATATAAACAATCCTTAGCAGATATTTCTAAAAGATGTTCTATTTTTTCATAGAAAAAAATTCGCTCAAAAAAAACACGAAAATATTTGAACCGTAACTGAGAGGATTTGTTACGTAAAAAAAGAAAGATAGATTCATATTCCCATACATATAAATTATATAGGAACAAGAAAAATCTTGGATTACTTTTTGAAAAAGAAATAGAAATATCTTTTTTTGGAGTAAAAACACTAGTCGAATTAAAATAGTAATAAAAAAACAACCTTAAAAAATGAAAGAAAAAGACATCTTTTATCCAATATCGAAGGATTTGAACCAAGATTTCCAGATGAATAGGATAGGGTATTCGTATATCTGACTCATGATTTAAATATATCAATTTATCTTCGAAAAAGGGAAAAATGGAAGAAATTGATCTCAAAGTATTATAAGATTTTACGATTTCTAATTCCTTTAAGTTTAAGGAAGAGATCCAAAATTGTAAGGAAAATCGAATTTCCACGACAACAACAAAACCTTCTAATATTATTAGAGAATAAAAATTTTTATTAGAATCCCCAAAAGGATTTTTGTTAGAATCATTAGCAAAAATGATCAAATCAATCTGTTGATACATTCGAGTAATTAAGCGTTTTACAATTAGTAAACTCCATTTTTTATTATAACCTACATTTTCTACAAAAAAGGACCCATGACCATAAGCGAGTCTATAAATAGACTCCCGAAAAAAAAGTGGGTATAGGAGGTCCTGATGGCGAGATCTATGGAGTTTTAAATATACTTGATATTCCTCCATTTAAAAAGGTCAAACAAAAAATCAGAGATTCATTGGATTATCAAATGATACATAGTGCGATACGGTTAAAACAGGGAATTCTATATCTAGATTTATAGAAAACAAGTAAAACCCATCAATGGACTCTCTCTAATCGCCCTTTCACCTAATTTTTTGTTCTAGGATAACAAGCTAATTAGAAATCCTTTATTTTTTTCAACCTAATCGCTCTTTTGATTTTGGAAAAAAAATCTCTTTATCAATATACTCTTTATTTTACACATTTATTGCTACCCTTAAATAGAATATAATGAATATAATAAATATCATGAATATAATGGAAAATAGCTAGATAATTAGGACTCATAACAAGAAATAAGACATTCACCGGAAAACCTTTTCCCACATCAAGCATTAACCTCTTTTTAACGTACAATTAGATGGGGTAATCATTCAAAAAAAAAATGAAAGCTCGTTGCTTTTTGTTTCCCTATTATATTATAATTGGAGCCGCCAAGCTCTATCCCTTTATTAATTAAACCCAACTGAATTTTGTTGTTCCGAGCCAAGAATTCAAACCAAGATTTGAGCCGGATCCTATAAGAATGAAATATTTTTATAATTTTTCATTGATACGACATGCTACTTTTTCCATTCATTCCTTTCTGGATCAGTCGTGGTTTTACAAACTCTACCGACGGTATGGACGAACCAATTGCTTCATAGAAATGTGTAAAAAAAAGAGTCGCTCTTAAAAGCCGAGTACTCTACCATTGAGTTAGCAACCCCAATACAATTTATAAATATCGGGTAGGTGTATATATCCAATCGCAATAAAAACAAGAAAATGAAAAGATTGAATTGTCTAATATTTTATTAGACATAAAAAAAATGTAATAAAAAAAGAAAAAACTCAAAATATTGAAGGCGAATTAATTCTCAACTACAAATGAACAGATAAAAAAAAATAAAAAAAAAAATAAAAAATGATATACCACTTCTTTATCTACTATATTATACATTATATATTATTCTATCTATTTCGTTTTTTATTTACCTTTCAATTCAATTAATAATTGAATTAATTACCTTTTAATTTCATCAAAAAGGAATTTCTTGTTTGTATCGCAGAAAATCCAACGAATCTACCATTTGATGAAGTAATAAGACGAGTAAAGTAAATTGATCAATTTATTCACGATCGAATTATATTTATTTGATATACTGTTGTCAATATTAGTATTGAAAAAAGAATACAATCGAGAAAACAAACGAATAAAATACAAATGAGAAAATAGAATATTAATGAAATAAAATATTAATATTCTATTTTAAATATTATGAATTCGATTATTATTATTATGTTCGAATTATTTATAACAAAAATTCATTAAATATTTATTTTCTTAAAATTCAATTATTATATTGTAAATTAAAAACTTATAAAAAAATAGTAGGAAAAAAAAGAAAAAAATGGAGCAACCCCCCTATA